ATCAGTCCTTCCCATGGGTTAGTGTCCCACCAAATAATTGGAGGAGTGAAATCCTAATCGAATTCAAAAAAAGCAGTAAGTCCAAGGAAATAAACTAATAAAAAGTATTTTTTTTCGGATTAAACAAAGGGATTCGCAAATAAAAGTGCTAACGCTACAACCAGTCCATAAATTGTTAAAGCTTCCATAAAAGCCAGACTAAGCAATAAAGTACCTCGTATTTTTCCCTCCGCCTCGGGCTGTCTCGCGATCCCTTCTACAGCTTGGCCCGCAGCAGTACCTTGACCAACCCCAGGTCCAATAGAAGCAAGCCCGACGGCCAACCCAGCAGCAATAACGGAAGCGGCAGAAATCAGTGGATTCATGATAAGTTCCTCACACCAAAATAAGTAAATAGTTAATGATACAATCAACCAATAAATTATGACTTAATTATTCCATCGCTAAGATCTATACAGTCGAAGGAAATAAGAACTCGGAATTGAAGTAATAATATTATTATTGAATCATCAGAACGGCTTCGGTATTTCTTTTTTAGTTTTTATTCACAGAATTTTTTTGAATCCATATCATTCTTTTTGAATTTTTCGTTTTTTCTTATTTTCTTGATTGAATCTCTTTATTCAATAGTCACTTTATTTTATTCATTTAATATTCAATTCACAACTACAAAGGAAATGGAGGGGATTCCATTGGAATTCCTATCTAAATTCACAGTAATAGAGCCGCTTAGATATTACATATATAACTAATTAATATCTAATATTACATATACATGTGTTTCTTGGATAACGTAAATCAACCATTCATATCTTACATTCAATCGGATTATAGAATCATTCTTCGAAACATTCACAAGAGTTGTCTTATACTAATTAGAGTACATACATCTAGTTCGGCCCCCCCTAACCAATCCATTTTTTTTTTATAAATTTGAATTTAGTTTTTTGTAAATCTTTATTTTTTCTTTTTTTACTCGCCGACGCAGGTACAATCAATCTACATGGACAAATTCGTTAGATCGAATCGTTGCATCGAAATAGAAGTATTTGATTGATCTAAGTTCAGGTAATTTATTATTTATAAAAATTCTCTTTTGGTCAACCGTTTCATTGGATGAAATCAACTTGAATGGGAATTTTTCTATATAACAATAGCATCTTTTTTAAAACAGCACACCATAATACTATAAGTATTACAATCCTAATTATTATTCAGATTATGATTACTAATATCTAATAATATTGAATATTGGAATTAAATGAACAAAACAATATAAAGATAGTATTCATTGGGGGGGATAAATAGACCGAACTGGAATTTTAGGAAAAAGATCTTTTCGATCTCTTTCCTTTTTTTTACTTCCCCTTTTGTTTGTTGCAATTCCCTAATACCGCTAATATCTTATTTTTGACTATTACTTCTATACTTTATATAGTTTATATTTATATAATTTATCTATTTATTTTTATATATTATGCTCCTTAAGCAGATTATCTTGATACGCACATATATTGCGTAAGGCTTAAACTAAAAAAAGACTATTTCGAAAACTAGTCAATGATGACCCTCCATGGATTCGCCTATATAAGCCGCAGCTAAAGTTGCAAAAATAAGAGCTTGAATACCGCTTGTAAATAATCCAAGTAACATGACGGGTATAGGAACCACTGAAGGTACTAAAGAAACAAGAACAAGAACTACTAATTCATCAGCTAATATATTTCCGAAAAGTCGAAAACTAAGTGATAGGGGTTTTGTGAAATCTTCTAAAATATTAATGGGTAAAAGGATTGGAGTTGGTTGAATGTATTTACCAAAATAACCTAATCCTTTTTTACTAAGACCCGCATAGAAATATGCTACTGACGTGAGTAAAGCTAAAGCAACAGTAGTATTTATATCATTTGTAGGCGCGGCTAATTCCCCATGAGGTAACTGTATGATTTTCCAAGGTAAAAGAGCGCCAGACCAATTCGAAACAAAAATAAATAGAAACAAAGTTCCAATAAAGGGAACCCATGGACCGTATTCTTCGCCAATCTGAGTTTTGCTCACATCTCGAATGAATTCAAGAACATATTCGAAGAAATTCTGACTGTCAGTAGGAATGGTTTGTGGATTACGAACAGCTATAATGGCTGAACCTAATAAGATAGCAATTACAACCCAAGAAGTAATAATTACTTGGGCATGGACTTGAAAACCTCCTATTTTCCAATAGAAATGTTGGCCGACCTCCACACCGGATATATCGTATAAGCCTTTTAGTGTGTTGATATAACATAATAGAACATTCATATTGCCCTCTGAAAAAAATAGAACTTTAAAAAGAATTATTTTGATTCAACCTTCTCTTTTTTCGACTTACCTAGTTGACTTATATATATTTGTATACCAATGAATCACATAATATCCCTAGTTACTTGTATCTCTTTTAGGAATCATAACCGATTTCATAAATCTAGGGAGTTCCCAAAAGAATTTTTTTATTTTATTATTCATTATTAATATGAATCAAGGATTTCGTATATAACTAGAACGACCCTCACAAATTGCAAATACTAATTTGTTAAGAATTAATCGGATTGAAGCTATCGCGTCATCATTTGCTGGGATCGAAATATCAGCGAGATCTGGGTCACAATTTGTATCGATTAAACAAATCGTTGGAATTCCCAAAATCATACATTCTCGAAGAGCCATATATTCTTCTTGCTGATCAACGATTATTACAATATCGGGTAATCCAGTCATATATTTGATCCCGCCCAGATATGTTTGCAAGTGAGATAATTGTCTCTTCAACATAGCTGAATCTCTTTTCGGAAGACGATTGAGTCTCCCCATCTTTTGTTCCGTTCTCAAGTCCCTGAACTTATGAAGTATCGTTTCCGTAGTATACCAATTCGTTAACATACCGCCTAGCCATTTTTTATTAACATAATGACAACGGGCCCTTATTGCAGCCCGTGCTACTGAATCGGCTGCTTTATTTTTGGTACCAACAATTAAGAATTGCTTTCCCCTACTTGCTGTATCAAAAACTAAATCACAAGCTTCTGATAAAAAACGGGCAGTTCTAATAAGATTTATAATATGAATACCTTTACGCTTTGAAGAGATATAAGGTTCCATTCTAGGATTCCATTTACTAGTACCATGACCAAAATGAACTCCTGCTTCCATCATTTCTTCCAAATGGATGTTCCAATATCTTCTTGTCATTTATTTATCCACACCTCCTTTCTTTTTATTAAAAAAAAGAGAGACGAGGTGCCCTGAAATAGAAATAAATAATTGTTCCGATGGAACCTTCGTTTCTACCTCTAACGGATATTGGCCATTGATACACGATTCAAACCATTAATATTAATTTCTTTCTATTCTATTTGTTATTTTATTATCTTTATTACTATATACCAAATAAAAAAAAAAAATGACCGCAAATACAAATAGCTAAAAAGAAAGGGGGTGAATCCGCTCTTAGGAATCATTCAACCCTCGAAATGATTGTCTCAGTGTATCGTGTAAATTCCTTGAAATGAAAAAATAAAATAATTCTCTGTGGTGGAACAAAATATCTCGCATTTCTGCCTCGAATAGTTTATTGTTTTTGGTTTCCAAAGGAATGTTGGTATGTTGCCTTGAACGTTGCACTAATCCGTTGAATCCCGTACCAACGGGTATCATCCCCCCTAGAACAACGTTCTCTTTCAGACCTTTCAACCAATCGATACGACCCCGGAGAGCGGCTTTTGCTAAAACTCGAGCAGTTTCTTGAAAACTTGCTTCGGATATAAAACTTTGAGTATTTAGAGATGCTTTCGTTATTCCCAATAAGATAGCTCGGTAACGGATCGCTTCTTCCAAAGCGCGCCCTGTTCGTTCCGCCCGCAACAATTCAATCAGTTCTCCGGGTGAAAAAACATTAGACATTCCCTCTTCTGAAACCAACACTTTTGATGTTATTTGACGCACAATAATTTCTATATGTCGATTATGAATCTGCACCCCCTGAGATCTATAAACTTTTTGGATCTTATTAACCAAAGAGATACGCCCTTGCACTATAGTTAGCTCAGCACCAATCAAGAATCTCCAAGGAATTCCAATAATTTTTGTTATACTCTTGTTCCAACCCTCAATTCTCTTTTCTAGGTTCATCGATATTGAATCAATCGAACGCACTTCTAACACTTGTTCCACTTTTGGAAGACCTTGCGTTATATCCCTAGATCTCGATTTTTCATATATAAATGTAACTAATGTATCTCCTTCGTAAAGGATTTCTCCATAATGGCCATGAACGGTTGCTCCCGGAGTGGCCAAATAAGCTTTAGCTGATCTTATTACTACAGAGTCAATTTGAACAATTAGAACTTGACCCGATTTTAAGTGCGGTCCGTTTTTGGCTATACATAAATTTTCACAAATAAACTGCCCAAGGCTAATTATTCTAGACGCTTCTTCACAATAATTATGATGGAGAAAATTCCAATTCAAATTGAATGGATTCAAAACGATGTTACCGCGCGGATCGGGATTATTATAAATAGAAACCCTACCATTTTCATCCATTAAATAATATTTAAGCACTTGAAAAGTCTGTTTGAAATTGTCAAGTTGTAAATATTTAGTTACCGAGATCTGATTATAAGTTATTAAATGGTAAAATGAATAAAAATGCGCAATTTGAGGGGTTCTTCCTAATCCTAAAGGTCCCAAGGAATTCCTAATTGGAATTAGACTATCTCTTTTCATTGATTCTTTTTTTATTACATCATTGTAATATTTTACATCGTTGAATGGACCCATTTGAAAACAATTAGATGATGACAAAATTATAAAAGATTGGCATTCCTTATTCCTCTTCAACAACGTACGAATAGTTACTTGATTTTGGCTAAGTGATTGTTGAATCCCTGCCTTGGAAGAAATAGAATAAAATGGATTGATACTGGTGCGGTCTGGCCTCTTATCAAAGATCAATCCCGAAC